TCATATTCATAGAGATGGGGGACATAATACACATGGATATAGTAAGTCTTGCTTGGGCTGCTTTAATGGTAGTCTTTACATTTTCCCTTTCACTCGTAGTATGGGGAAGAAGTGGGCTCTAGGGGTACTCCTAATTGGGTTGAGGAATCAAACCGTATCAATTGTTTTCTAGATCGTTTTGCAAAGCCTTTATTTTTAACTATTTAGTCTTCATTTCGAAATTCTTGGATTCTAGTGGAGTAATGTATTCTATGAATAATATAGATCAATAATATAGACGAATAACACCCTTTCAATCAAAATCAAACAAACATTTCAATAATTCCCATGTTCGTATTTCGAAAGTAAAAGGGATCCGGATGATAGGCAATTTATTAAAAAAAAAAAGAATTCTTCCTAAATTTTCTATTTTGATGAACCAGCTCTTAGCAGAGTTATAAATGGACAATGAGGGACAAGGAGCCTCCCCCCTTTGTTTTCTGTATTTGCTTGTTTTTATTTCCTTCCCTCTTTACTGTTCAAAGAGAAAAAAGGTAGTTCTTTTTTTTAATAAGATCTTGCCTTAGTGTAGTCACATATTGCACACTTACCCCCTGTTTTATTTGAATTTCATTTATGCCATGCTTTATTGACTCATTTCATATCATGGATCAAAGAAAAGAAGTCAAATTCTAAATCGGCAGGGTATGCCCTTTTTTCGAAACGAAATACGAAGAAAAGTTACCATAGAACTCTTTGGATCATCTGTCAACTGCTCAATGAATTACTTCTTTGGAATGGTAAAAAAAAGATTACTTGGGTATCTTTTTTTTTTAATTAATATATGCCTATTCCATTCCATTTTTCCTTCATTTCTGATTATTTTCTTATTTTCAATAGGAATCTCGGTATCCATCAAAAGAATCAAATCCATGAAATGAAAGAATTAGAAAATCGTAAGACTTGCCTTTCAATTATTTCAGATTGATTGAAATCAACACAACTAAAATAGATCAAGCGAAGAAATAAAATTGAGATACTATGTACAGTACATATATTTAATTGATATCGACATGTATGAAGATACATATTGTGGATTCATCTATATTAAGTATATTAAGCTTGTATCTTTATACATTACAATAATAGATATAGATAGTATGGTAGAAAAAAATATGAATCTTTCTACCATACTATCGAGTTTTATAGGATACTGCTGATTCTAGTCCATTCATTTTATTTAAGACGTGAAATTGGAATCCTTTTTTTCTTAAATCCTTGATAAAAAGTCAAGTTTCATTTAAATTAATCACTTTGACTGACAGTTTTTACGTATATTATAAGTAAAAAAGCGGTAGGAACTAGAATGAACAGCGCTGTAGCAATAAATGCGAGAATATTTACTTCCATAATTTCATTGTTTTTTTTTCCTTCGCAATAACTCGGGATTTAATCCCATAGAGATGATAAATTTGTCGCTTGTAAATTCAATGCAATGACTTACATTTCAATGACATCGAATCGGATCAATATCATGAATAACAATATCTAAGCTATCAAATCGATTCACCGTCGAGAATTGAATAGTATAACATAGGAAGATCTTTTATCCACACCGAATACAAAAATGGATTCCTGGTCCAATCAAAAGAATTCCTTTCCTTTATTTATATATTCTTTTCCACTCTTTCTTTTCGATAATCTACCGTCTTCCTTGTACAATCATCTGATGTATCATCTGACTACTTTTCCACTTTCACCGTTTACAAATAGTTTACAAATAAACCCCAACAAAAAATAGAAAGGAAAAAAAAAAAAAAGATATCGTTGGGAATGAAATTCTATCATTTGTATCCCCTTTGACAGAAAACGGAGGGATCGATTGATGTATTTTTTTAATTGTATCCGTCGGGACTGACGGGGCTCGAACCCGCAGCTTCCGCCTTGACAGGGCGGTGCTCTGACCAATTGAACTACAATCCCAGGGAAATAAAGAAAAGCGTACAGCATAGATAGTCTTATGATTTTATTCAAGCCATTTTTTAGATTTTCGATTCGAATCGCCGTGTTGTAACAAACAAAGGCGCGAGTGATATATTGATATCCATACGGGTATGCACTTAAGTGAGAGCGACGCGGATTACTAGTTACTAGTAATCCTTTCGTTATTGCCAAATAAATCGATCAATAATCAATTTCAAAATGAAAAAAAAAAGAGTCTTTTTTGTTTACTTTACTCTTTCTTTTCATTAAACTTTCTATTTAATGATCCTGATATGAATCTAGAGCGTTATCAAGGTCAGAATTTATGGGAACAACTAAATAAATAGAACAAATAAAAAACAAATAGCGGTAGGGATGGATATATCAGAAAATTGGACTTTTTTTATTCTTCCCTAATTTTTTTGTTTGGCTTTTCTGGAAAAGAAAAAAAAAATGGGCATTTTATGTTATGGCGGATCAGCGAATTATTGGGCCGAGCTGGATTTGAACCAGCGTAGACATATTGCCAACGAATTTA